CTGCCTGTCAAAAATTATTTCTTAACATTAAGTATGTAGGTACTTGATAAAAAAAACAATAACTTCAACAATTTCTTTGTCCTCTACGCTGCTTAATTTCCTGGAATTAGTCACCTCAATAATCTTCGATGGTTCTATGGGTATCCAAAATATGAACGAGATGGATATTTATTGTCCCAACCATTCCTGTTAGTCCCAATCTCGATAAGCCATGGATATAGATAGATACAAAGTTTTCGTGTCCTTGATTCCCAAGCGTAGTGCTTTTTTCCCAATGTTGCCTATCAGTACTAATAATTTGGGGTTGACCTAACCCCATAAGTATAGGTATAACCTTTCGCTTAATACTAGAAACCTAAAGTTCAAGCATATAAGGCTTCATTAATCGAGGATACACGACAGAAGGAGTTAATCCTTTTATTTACAAATTTCACCTTCAACAAGCGTGGGTTTTTTCCTTTTTTTTACCGATTTCGGTAAAAAAAAAGGGAATCAAATCACACCATCTCTGTAATAAGTGAATGCCCTTTTTTCTCCTGAAGTTGTCGGAATTATTCGTAATAAGATATTGGCTACAATTGAAAAGGTCTTATCAATAAAATTTTCATTTATCCGAGATCTAGGCATAGGTAGAAATCTATTTTAGAATTTAATTAATTATGGTGTGAGAAATCAATCCCACAAATAAAAGAATTGTACAATACAGTGCGAAATAACGTAAAAATGGACTCATTAATCAAATTTGTTTATCCTAAGACCTTGTAGGAGGTTTTTTTTTAATAAAAGAATTGTACAATATTTTAGTTTGTATTTTTATAGTTTGAATAGGTTTTATGCATTTATTAAAAATATGACTGATTCACTATTCAACATTCAACCGGTTTCTGGGCATCATTATATAGGAGAGATGGCCGAGTGGTTCAAGGCGTAGCATTGGAACTGCTATGTAGGCTTTTTGTTTACCGGGGGTTCGAATCCCTCTCTTTCCGAATCTTTACCAAATTCATCAATATTACTCATCCCAATGCATACCATTATTTCAAATTTGTTGATATAGACTCTCTATTCCTAATTTTTCGGTAATACAAAAAATAGTGGATTTATTTATTTAAAGGGTGGGCAAGGAATAGAAATTTTCCCATATCCATGTCTATGATATATGAATAGCAGAAAATCCTCGTAAAAAAAAATCTTGTTATTTTAGTTAGGTTTAAGTTTGACGAGAATAATATTCTACAACCAGTAATTCATTTATTTTCAAACCAACCCATTTATTATCTATTATTTGATTAATTAAACCTTTATTTTGGAAAGGGTGAACAATCAAATGATTTGGCAATTTCTCACGGGGAGCTGAATCAAGATAATTTTGAATCAGAGTTTTCGATTTTTGTTCATCCTTCGCTGTAATAATATCTTGAGGTTTGCAACGATAACTCGGTATATCCACTATACGACCATTAACTAAAACATGTCTATGGTTTATTAATTGGCGGGCTTGAGGAATAGTCGCAGCCATACCCAATCGAAAAAGTATGTTATCCAAGCGCATTTCAAGTAGTTGTAATAAAACCTGACCAGTTGATCCTTTAGCTTTTCCGGAGATACGAACGTATTTAAGCAATTGTCGTTCTGTAAGACCATAATGAAAACGCAATTTTTGTTTTTCTTCTAAACGAATACGATATTGAGATTTTTTACTGAAGCGCAATTGATTTCTAAGTTCGTTTTTAACTGTTGGCCTTTTACGAGTAAGTCCTGGTAAATATCCCAGACGACGTATTTTTTTGAAACGAGGTCCTCTGTAACGTGACATAAAAACTCCTTTTTTAAAATGAAAAATCTTATAAATCAAAATGAAAACTAAACGAAATGAAAAATCTTATAGAATTCTAAATGAAGCGAAATCTACTAAAGTTTTCTTTTTATAGTACAAAGAAGAATTAGACGAATTTTATCAATATCTGAACTTTATTGTATTGTATATAAAAAAATACAAAAAAGTAGGTTCATTTCTTGATTTCTTCCGCAGAGAAGGAACTCTCCCAACTTTTTATTTATAAAAAAGATATTATCAATTATGTAAAAAACAAATTGATAAAAGCCGGTTATCGGATTCGAACCGATGACCATCGCATTACAAATGCGATGCTCTAACCTCTGAGCTAAACCGGCTAACGTAAACGAAATATACATATGCAGAAGAATTTAATGGGATCTTAGTTATAAATTTTTAGTTTTTTATAACAAAATTCAAATTAATACAAATATAGAAAATATAGAAATTATCAAACCCAATATTTCTGATAAAACCCAATATTTCTGATTAATATAGAAAATATAGAAAAAAAATATTTCTGATTAAACCCAATATTTCTGATTGTAAATTTTAGTAAATATTAAGGAATTCCTTATTTCTAAATAAAAGTCTAATTCTACATTAAAAGAATGGTTTTTTATAGCCACTAAATTCGTTTTAGTTATATCAATTGTATATGAATAAATGGATTGTTTATTTTATTTCAGCAAAAACAAAAAAAAATAAAAAGAATCGACCATTCGAGTATTCAAATTTGTATGAAAAAAGAATAGAAGTAGGTACATAGAAGATCAGTAGATATGTGGTCTATATCTGTGTATATTGAATTGTTAATATATAGATATTAGAATCAGTTCTGATTCAAGCAAATAAAGGTATCGAGTATAGATGAAAGAAAATCAATAAAATTGGAGAAAAGGGTTTTTAATATTTAAAATAGAATAATATGTATTTAATGAATTCAAAAGTTCCCGCATAATTCTCATAATAGAAATGAAAAAAAAAGCATTATATTAGAATCAGATTCAAATAAAAAAAAAAGATGGGGATATGGCGAAATTGGTAGACGCTACGGACTTAATTGGATTGAGTTTTGGTATGGAAACTTACCAAGTGAGCATTTTCAAATTCAGAGAAACCCTGGAATTCACAATGGGCAATCCTGAGCCAAATCCTGTTTTCTGAAAACAAAGAAAAATTCAGAAAGTTATAATAAAAAAGGGATAGGTGCAGAGACTCTATGGAAGCTGTTCTAACAAACGAAATTGACGACTTTTTTTCTTGCATTAGTAAAAGAATCCTTTCACCCAAATTCCAGGAATGGATCAGAAATATACTCTTTCAATTTCTTACTTAATTTATTTTATTAATGAAGATCGATTTGTGATAAAAATATTCACAAATGAAAGATGTGAATCAAATCAATTCGAAGTTGAAGAAAAGATGGAATATTTATTGATGAAATTATTCACTTCATCAGAATCTGATAAAACCCGTGACGAACTGATCAATCAGATGAGAATAAAGATAGAGTCCTATTCTACATGTCAATACCGACAACAATTAAATTGAAAGTAAGAGGAAAATCCGTCGACTTAAGAAATCATGAGGGTTCAAGTCCCTCTATCCCCAAAAGGCCTGGTTCACTTTCTCATTTTTTTCCTATATCCTCTCTATCTTTAAGTCGTTATTTATGTGTTTTATTCGATTTATTCTTTACCAACTAAATTGGAATTTTTCTTTTCATCAATTTACTATCTATCATAATTTTATTATCTATCATAATGACAAGTCACTAGTTTTGGAATATATATATAGATAGATATATATATGTGAAACACATAGAATTTTTTTTGAATGAGAAAGGTATAAATTAATATCTTATTTTTGAGCAAGGAATTTTCATATGTGTAATTAACGATTAACAATACAAAAGAATTATTACTACGGAAACTCACTTACAAACTTTTTTTTACTTAGTTGATATAGATTCATTGACATATATTCCAATAATCTTTTAAAATCAAAGCCTTAAGCTTCAAGAATGGTCGGGATAGCTCAGTTGGTAGAGCAGAGGACTGAAAATCCTCGTGTCACCAGTTCAAATCTGGTTCCTGACACAAGATTCGAGCAGATGACTACATAACAGATTTCTTTTATCTATTTAGGTATCTGTAGATATACTTTTCCTAGATGATTCAAGAATAGATGCATTTTTTTATGTATATTCGCTTATCTTTAGTATCAATATATATAGATATATATATTTTGATAATGAATTCTTTATCTATTTTTTTCCTTTTTTTTCTGCGATACAAAAAAAGGTTTCTATTTCCATAATATTCGAGTGGTTTAATTAGTTGGTTAAAAGACCTAAAAGTCGGAGTTCTGGGGTGGAATGAGAATATTAAGAAATCATCTTAGAAGGATTACCAAAATAGAATCGAGCCCTTTTCTTTGAGCTTAGAATTTTGTGTGTTTTTATTTATTCGATTCTTTATGAATTTTGTGATTTCTCACATACAAATATCTGAATGAGACTTCCATTATTCTGTCTGATTTAATGTCAATCAATTATTTTGTCTGATCTATAAGAGAATGTATAGATATTCTTTGAATATCTGGGGTTGCAGAAGTTTGGATTAGTATTAGTTTCTTTTTTTTATCATTTAGTGAGCATCTTGTATTTCATAAAAATTTGGAGCGATATAATCTTTACGCAAAGGCCATCCTATCCAATTTTCGGGCATTAAAATACGTCTTAGACGCGGATGACTATCATAAGAGATTCCCAACATATCATAAGATTCCTTTTCTTGAAAATCCGCACTTTTCCAAACCCAAAAAATCGAAGGAATTCTGGGATTTTTTCTTGATACAAATATTTTTATGCATACCTCTTCGGGTTGATTTATACCATACTCTATTCTTGTAAGATGATATACACTAGCTAAGAGTCCTCCGGGTGCTACATCATAGGCACATTGGGAACGTAGATAATTGTAACCATATACATATAAAATGACAGCAATGGAATGCCAATCCTCGGGCTTTATTTGTAAAGTCTCTATTCCTAGGTAATCGAAACCCAAGGATCTATGAATTAGTCCATGTTTGACTAGCCAAGAAGACAAACGACCTTGCATTTTTTGCTTCTCCTGAATTTTTTTTATGAATTTGG